AAAGAGAGTCAAAAAGAAAAAGGCCCCCGCGTTGTGACTCGGAATAAATGGTTCCCTGTGGAGGAAGAGAATACTCATTTATTCCTATGGATAGAGTATCCAGTAACAAGAAGAGTTTATCGGAAATGTCGACAAATTCTTGCGCAGTCCGAGGAAATGAAAGAAAAAGTCTGTTACTACAATTTCATCTCTATCAAATTTGAATATCAGAATAGCGGATATAGTAATGATTCAATGGGTCAGGTTCACTTACTTTTTTCTTACAATAGGGAAACTCCTATTCTCTACTACAAAATGAAGACTCAGACGGGAATGGACTTTTGTGGAAAAAGCCCCTTATCGGATTTGAACCGATGACTTACGCCTTACCATGGCGTTACTCTACCGCTGAGTTAAAAGGGCCCATTCGCTTCAATTCCCGAGTGAAACACTCGTCACTATGAGTCTACCCCATCTACCTATATATAGAATATCTATATAGTATAGAAAATGGACATATATATGTCTCCAAAGTGTCTCGTCTCATTCAGAAACAAGAATTTTTGAGGAAGTATGGGATGGATAAGACTAATTAATTGCTTTTTTATTGAATCCCATCCGAGCGAGATTCAATTACTTGATACAGAATTCAACTATAGATCCAAGAGATTTTATCTCTATTTGATGTTTCATCGAATCATGTGATGAATACATGGAACTTTTATCCGGAACTACACTTAACTATCTATCAATTTTCGATTTTCTATCCTTTCCTTATCTCCTGTCTTAGTCTGAGATAGAGAGAGGCATATCTTACTATAATACTATAATAAAATAATACGTGAATTGATGAGTAAAAGTTGAAGAGAGGTGTTTCCTATTTTTAGCGGTACAAATAAGTTCCTGGGGTATTAGAGCATTACCTCATTAGAATATAATGAAGTAAGGGTTGTTCATCAAAGGTGAGTGAAGAGGAAAATAGATAGGAATCGCGAAAGATAGAAAGCTTTGTGGGATTTAGTCACACCATTAGATTCTATTGACAATTCCAAAAAACTGTTCATACTATGAATGAGCATAGTATGGTGGCGATCCGAGCAGGTATGCCCCCATGGTCAAAAGGTGGATGACATTTCCCTTTCACGGAAGTAGTGGGGATTCGATTTCCCCTGGGGGTAGGGTACTATGAGAGGAAGTTGCTCATGGATTATCAATAAGTTTCGAATTGATTCTTCCTGGGTCGATGCCCGAGTGGTTAATGGGGACGGACTGTAAATTCGTTGGCAATTTGTCTACGCTGGTTCAAATCCAGCTCGGCCCAAAAATTCGCCGATCCATCATGAGATTATTTCCAATTTGATTTGTTCTCCCGAAGCATCTGAAACTAGAAAGAAGTAAAAAAAAAAAATAGCTATTATCAATCGATTTGACGCGATTTGACAAACAACCAATAGGATTACTAGCAACCTGTTTCGTTCCCTCTAAAATCAATATTCGCATGGAGATTGATAGTAATATATCACCCCTTTCTCTCTTAGAATACGATGATTCTAGATAGAACTGAACTTGTTTGATTGAATGAAACCGTTCAAAATATGTAGGCCCCACGCCTTATTTATCTGGGATTGTAGTTCAATCGGTCAGAGCACCGCCCTGTCACGGCGGAAGCTGCGGGTTCGAGCCCCGTCAGTCCCGACCTAGAATCTGATGAATCCATCAATTCATCTCTCTATTTTCTGTGAAGAGGGACACGGAGCAGGATCTCCTTCCCGGTGCTGGGTCCTTATTTCTTTTTTGCTTTCCTTTGCCTTTTGGTAATTTCAAGTCATTCAATTTGTACCGTACCGATTGATGGGATGTGGGAGAGACCTATTTAGATTGCTACAATTATTGGTAGCACCCTATTCAATTAAGGATTCCGGGAAATGCCGTACTTGTCTGGGTTTTTCGCTTGCCCCTGATCCATTTTATAGAATAAACATATGTTTTACAGGAGCACAGACACCAATTAGGATTCATATTTTGTTTTTGTACGATACAAAATCAACCCCACTTTCACATAGTTAACCCGGCGGAATGCTTGAAAGGTTCAAAGTACCCCCACTCCCCCTAACTCCGAGTTTCAAGTTTATAGAAAATCAATTTCTAATTGGAAATAATCTATCGCACTCTCAATTCATATTGAATTTTTCATATTATATATCTGTTCTAGGACCGAAAAAGGGGGTATTACTAAAAGAAAGATCAAACAAGGATCTACCAGACTTAGCTTAGTGAGGGAATGGATAATCCTTTTTCTTCCTATTTGAAAGGCCCTATGGAAGAAAGAACAAATTACAAAACAGTCAATTTGTCAAAGTATTGGATCTTTTCTATTGGGATCCGTCCTTATCAAACCTCTTTGTCTTATAAGGAAATTGGGTCATAAAAAACAAAGTTTCGAACGGAATTCCCTCTTTATTTCCATTTCACTTCTACAATATTGATTGGGTTTGTGATCAACGGAAGTGTAAGATAGGTCATATGGTCGTTATATGATTCTATAAAGAAGACGGGGGGGTATAGAAAATAAAAGGAACAAAGAATGAAAAACCAAAGAGGATTCTTGATTGGATCAGGAATTCCATTTTTTATTGCGTATGTATCAAAGATCTTCCTATGTTATACTATTCAATTCTTGATGAAAAATTGATTTGATAGCTGAGATATTGTTATTCATGACATTGATCCAATTTAATACCATCGGGGGGAATTGCATACTATCGAAGTGAGAGACAAAAGATTTAGACTCTCTATGGGATTAGATCCCGAGTTATTATGAAATAAAAAAAAAAATGATAAAATCAAATTATGGAAGTAAATATTCTCGCATTTATTGCTACTGCATTGTTCATTCTAATCCCTACGGCTTTTTTACTTATCATTTACGTAAAAACGGTCAGTCAAAAGGATTAATTTGAATCAAGCCCGGCTTCTTAGTCCTTATCAATTGATGGAATAAATGAAAGGAGATTTAAATCTCTAGTCTTAAATGAGCGGACTAGAATCAACAGTTATAGTATATGAAATCCGATAGATAGTATGGTAGAAAGAAATAGATCTATTTCTTTCTACCATACTAAATGTCTATTATTCTATATTCTAGAAAGTGAGACTGATGATTCGGCTGTAGAAATATATATAATATAGGATTCATTTCCTATTGAATATGGATCCATCTATAATATGGATATTCATCCAGGTACATATAAATCAGGTACATAAAAATCACATATGTCTAATGTATATATAAAAAGTCACCCCCAATTCTGACATAATATCCTAAGAATTCGAGTTTTTTGATCCATCCATTTGATTTGTCGTGATTCCAACCAATCCGAGATAACCGAATGTCCGCTTTGACTCTTATGTCTTATATGTCGTGCGTTGCGGCTCTAATTACTCGGTTTCTTATTTTTTCCAATAGGGAGGGACCCAGGGAGCTGTCGAAGAAATCAAATCAATAGAGGAAGGTCTGGGCATATACCGAATAAAATTCTAGAAAAAAAAAAGAAAGCGAGTAATCCCCTTTTTCTCAATCAATCTGACAAAGCAAAATGGACCATTAAGAGATGAGTCAAGCAATTCTATGGGAAATTGTTCAGACAGATTGAGAAAAATCGTAGTAGATTCCAACTATTTCTAACGTGTGAACCATGATATGGACTGAGTCAATAAAGCGTAAATTCAATATGATTTCTCATTTCTAAGAGTCTAAATGCTTGAGCAATAAAGAGGGAAACAAATAAAAAAGGGGGCGGGTTTTTACTCATTGTAATATCCATATCTGATTCTGTTAATAGCTAGTGGCTAGAGTTCATTAAAATAGGAACATGGGATGAATTGAAATATTTCAAATATTTCTTTGATTAAAAAGATATTCTTCATATCTTGCATTTCTAATTTGGAAAAAGGATCTCCTTTTTTTTTATTAATTGAAAAAACGCTTTTGGAGAATGATCTATGAAAGAGACTATTGATAAAGTTCGATTACTCAACTCAATTAGCCGTTACTCTAGAGTCCACTTCTTCCCCATACTACGAGCGAAAGGGAAAATGTAAAGACTACCATTAATGCAGCCCAAGCAAGACTTACTATATCCATATGAATTATGTCCCCTATCTCTATCTCTATAGAATATGAAGATATTCTCCCCTTATTGATCACTAATAATAATCAACTCGATCGATGGCGCAGAGGCAAAAAGGAATTCTAACCGAAGGAAGGTTATTGATGAAGCAATCCAATAAATCTACCCATAACAAGTTCTTATACTGAATTTGTTTGATTCCCCGTTTCACTATCTAATATCTAATTCAAGGCTCAGTCAGTATAGACTACACTATTAATGTAAGTCCTCACAGCCTAGTTCTTCTATACCATAATCCTCCTTCGAATCCTCGTCGCAAGGATTGACAGCCTTTTATAAAATAGAAAAGCCCCTATTCTGAAAATTGAATAAGTATTGGCAGTTCTAAGTTCTAGCCCTTTTCCTCTGCTTTTGCTGGGCAAGAATTGGGTCATTTGTCTGCTATCAAGAAAGGCATTTCGAGTTTTTATTGGTCAGGCGACACCCGGATTTGAACTGGGGAAAAGGGATTTGCAGTCCCCCGCCTTACCGCTCGGCCATGCCGCCAAAACGAAAAATATAGGGAGATTGGCATTTTTTACATTTTTTATTGGATTCGATGAATCCCATTCTCCTTATGCCTTTTCTAATAAATCTCAAAACCCTTTTTCTTTTTTTTGTTTTTTATTGAAAGAGAAAACAGAAAAGCCAAATTTTCTTTTCTGTCACAGAAATTCAAAAGAAAGGAAAATTGGAACCATTAACTATAGACTGTGAATTCATGAAAGTTTTGTTTTTTTTTATCTCAAATAGCCTTTCCTTAGTGTCATAAGACAATAAAATTGAGACACAACCCATCAGTGCCAATTATTTTCACTAATTGAATCCTTTTCACTTACAATAATAACAAGAATTATGTGTATATGTCAACCATATAACAAAAATTATTACGCAGATATACCTAATTAGATATCTTATTTATATATGATATTCCTAGAAAGCTATTAAGGGAATGGCCGTGCTTCCGTTCTTCAAAGACTGTCAATCCTTGCGACGAGGATTCGAAGATTGAATCTATTGAATATCCAATAGAAATTAGGATATATAGTATATAGCGCGGTTGCCAAAGTAAGTAGAATTTGGATAGGCGATTATAGGGATAGCTAAATAGCTGCGTGTTCTTACTAAATACAGTTCCTCTTGCGCACTCCAATTGGATTCCACGAATTCAACTAAGAAACACACCCTATCTCTTCTCTGCGGATCATTTCTGCCTTTATTGCATTCATAGATAGAGCAGGGATCAAAAATCCTGAGTCCATTTACTTTTTTGGTATCCAGCGGGCTCATAATATCATAATAGATAGAAATAGCATCCCTTTTTCTATTCTATTATTACTTTTCTATTCATCTATACAAGATTCCCTAATATAAGTCTAAGTGGCAGAATTTTTTTTTGTTCGGGAATGTTTTATTTTCTCAAGCCATTTCCATTTATTTCTATCTCTTGCAAATTCAAATTTGAGTAGAAAATTCTCTTTCTTTCTTTCTCCGCTCATATTTTAGATATTCCATATATATATGAAGTTGTTTAAAATAAGATTTTATGTGATTCAGTAAACAGAATATCCAGTCCATCATTGCTAGATCGATCCATATGGTTCGATGAAGAATGAGCCAATGAATGGGATTTTTTTGATAAATAGGAAACAAAAGTAAAGATGCTTCGAGATACAAACGAGGGAATGTCCACAGTACCTGGGTTTAGTCAGATACAATTTGAGGGATTTTGTAGGTTCATCAATCAGGGTTTGATGGAAGAATTTGATAAGTTTCCAAAAATTGAGGATAGAGATCAAGAAATGGAATTTCAATTATTTGTGGAAAGATATCAATTGCAAGAGCCTTTAATAAAAGAAATAGATGCTGTGCATGGATCACTCACATATTGTTCGGAATTATATGTACCCGCAGGCTTAAGTTGGAAAACCGGCAAGGATACGCAAGAACAAAACCTATTTATTGGAAACATTCCTCTCATGAATTCCCTGGGAACCTCTATAGTAAATGGAATATACAGAATAGTGATCAATCAAATAGTGCAAAGTCCCGGTATTTATTACCGTTCAAAATTGGACTATACCGGAATTTCGGTCTATACCGCTACCATAATATCAGATTGGGGAGGAAGATCAGAATTAGAGATTGATAGAAAAGCACGGATATGGGCGCGCGTGAGTAGGAAACAAAAAATATCTATTCTAGTCCCATCATCAGCTATGGGTTCGAATCTAAGAGAAATTCTAGAAAATGTTTGCTACCCAGAAATTTTCGTGTCTTTTCCGAATGATAAGGAGAAAAAAAAAATGGGGTCAAAAGAAAATGCTATTTTGGAATTTTATCAACAATTTGCTTGTGTCGGCGGGGACCCAGTATTTTCTGAGTCCTTATGTAAGGAATTACAAAAGAAATTTTTTCAACAAAGATGTGAATTAGGAAGGGTTGGGCGACGAAATATGAACCGGAGATTGAATCTTGATATACCTCAGAACATTACATTTTTGTTACCACGGGATGTATTGGCAGCTGCGGATCACTTGATCGGAATGAAATTTGGAATGGGTACGCTTGACGATATGAATCACTTGAAAAATAAACGTATTCGTTCTGTAGGGGATCTTTTACAGGATCAATTCGGAGTGGCTATGGTTCGTTTAGAATATGCGGTTCGAAAAACTCTAGGTGGAGCAATTAAGCAAAAAAGGATACCAACTCCTCATTATTTGGTAACTTCAACTCTATTAACAACCACTTATGAATCCTTTTTTGGCCTACACCCCCTATCTCAAGTTTTTGATCAAACAAATCCATTGACACAAATAGTTCATGGGCGAAAATTCAGTTATTTGGGTCCTGGGGGGTTGACAGGGCGAACTGCTAGTTTTCGGATACGAGACATCCATCCTAGTAACTATGGGCGTATTTGCCCAATTGATACATCTGAAGGAATCAATGTTGGACTCGTTGGATCCTTAGCAATTCATGCGAGGCTTGGTCATTGGGGATCTTTAGAAAGACCGTTTTATGAAATTTATGAGAGATCAAAAAAGGGGCGGGTGCTTTATTTATCCCCAAGTCTGGATGAATACTATATGGTAACGTCAGGAAATTCTTTAGCAGTAAATCGTGGTATTACGGAAGAGCAGGGTGTTCCGGCTCGATACCGTCAAGAATTCCTGACTATTGCATGGGAAGAGATTCAGCTTCGAAGCATTTTTCCCTTCCAATATTTTTCTATTGGAGCCTCCCTCATTCCTTTTGTCGAGCACAATGATGCGAATCGGGCTTTAATGAGTTCTAATATGCAACGTCAAGCAGTTCCGCTTTCTCGATCCGAGAAGTGCATTGTTGGAACTGGGTTAGAAGGCCATGTGGCTCTAGATTCGGGGGTTTCCGTTATAGCCGAACACGGGGGAAAGGTCATTTATGCCAATACTGACAAGATCATTTTATCAGGTAATGGAGACACTCTAAGCATTCCCTTGCTTAGGTATCAACGTTCCAACAAAAATACTTGTATGCATCAAAAAACCCGGGTTCCGCGGGGTAAATGCATTAAAAAAGGACAAATTTTAGCGGAGGGTACTGCTACAACTGGCGGCGAACTCGCTTTAGGAAAAAATATATTAGTGGCTTATATGCCCTGGGAGGGCTACAATTTTGAGGATGCAGTACTCATTAGCGAACGTCTGGTATATGCAGATATTTATACTTCTTTTCATATACGGAAATATGAAATTCAGATTCATGTGACAAGCCAAGGTCCCGAAAGAATCACTAATGACATACCGTACTTAGAGGCCCATTTACTTCGCAATTTAGATAAAAGTGGAATTGTGATGCTGGGCTCTTGGGTAGAAACGGGCGATGTTTTAGTAGGCAAATTAACGCCGCAGATGGCGAAAGAATCCTCATCTGCCCCGGAAGCTAGATTATTACGAGCCATACTTGGTATTCCGGTATCCACCACAAAGGAAACGTGTCTAAAATTACCCATAGGTAGCAGAGGTCGAGTTATTGATGTGAGATGGGTCCATAAAAAAGGGGGTTACAGTTATAATCCAGAAACGATTCGTGTATATATTTCACAGAAACGTGCAATCAAAGTAGGTGATAAAGTAGCAGGAAGGCATGGGAATAAAGGTATCATTTCCAAAATTTTGCCTATACAAGATATGCCCTATCTGCAAGATGGAACACCTGTTGATATGGTCTTCAATCCATTAGGAGTACCTTCACGAATGAATGTAGGGCAGATATTTGAGTGTTCGCTCGGGTTAGCGGGGGATCTGCTAGACAGGCATTATCGAATAGCGCCCTTTGATGAGAGATATGAGCAAGAGGCTTCGAGAAAACTCGTGTTTTCTGAATTATATGAAGCCGGTAAGCGAACAGCGAATCCATGGGTATTTGAACCCGAATATCCGGGAAAAAGCAGAATATTTGATGGAAGAACGGGGGATCCTTTCGAACAACCTGTTTTAATAGGAAAGGCCTATATCTTGAAATTAATTCATCAAGTTGATGATAAAATCCATGGGCGTTCCACTGGAAAGTACGCGCTTGTTACACAACAAGCTCTTAGAGGAAGAGCCAAACAAGGGGGACAGCGGGTAGGAGAAATGGAAGTTTGGGCTCTAGAGGGATTTGGTGTTGCTCATATCTTACAAGAGATGCTTACTTATAAATCTGATCATGTTCGAGCTCGTCAGGAAGTACTTGATACTACGATCAATGGAGGAAGGATAGCTAAGCCAGAGAAGGATGCTCCAGAATCTTTTCGATTGCTAGTTCGAGAACTACGATCTTTGGCTCTAGAAATGAACCATTTCCTTGTATCTGAGAAGAACTTCCAGATTAATAGGAAGGAAGTTTGATTGGAATGAATCAGAATTTTTCTTCTATGATCGACCGATATAAACATCAACAACTTCGAATTGGATCAGTTTCTCCTCAACAAATAATTGCCTGGGCTAATAAAATCCTACCTAATGGAGAGGTGGTTGGAGAGGTGACAAAACCCCATACTTATCATTACAAAACCAATAAACCGGAAAAGGATGGATTGTTTTGTGAAAGAATTTTTGGGCCTATAAAAAGTGGAATTTGTGCTTGTGGAAATTATCGAGTAATCAGAGATACAAAAGAAGAACCGAAATTTTGCGAACAATGTGGAGTCGAGTTTGTTCATACTCGGGTACGACGATATCAAATGGGATACATTAAACTGGCATGCCCAGTAACTCATGTGTGGTATTTGAAACGTCTTCCTAGTTATATCGCGAATCTTTTAGATAAACCGCTTAAAGAATTAGAGGGCCTCGTATACTGCGATGTGTGATTTGATCGAAATTTTGATTTTACAGATTCGGAATAAGAAACTGTCATCCCGTTCAATCTCATTGGGATGCCCCAGCTCTGACATGTCTCTTGGGAGGAGCAGCATGAAACTCAGAATCCTATTATGGGTGTATTCAATACTCTCAAAATAAGGGGAATTGATCTATGGTTGATTCCATAACAGATAAATAGGAATTGCTAGTTGTACCTCGTTAAAAAGACTTCTTTACGTGGAATTAATCATTCCATATAGAAAGAATTTCTCTTCAAGTAAACAAATATGGCATGGTTGCGAAAGCCTATCTATCGCATATAGGCTTTAAATCATGACATAACCGTCGAGGTTAAGTAGGGACCTAAAAGATCGAACAGAACGATACATAGACAAGTAAATTCCTTCTGAGTTCCGAGGTATTCTTTTAAGAAGGGGATTCCTCATTCGAAGGGAAGTAGACTACTCAATAATTTCCCATTTCATTTATGTCCTAAATTGCCGAATCAGGAATTCATAA